GATCGAACTTTATATTCTAGTTTCCTTTGTTTACTGCAGGACATGTCTCCTTTCAATATTCATCGACTGAAATCCTATTTCCATTACACGTATTTCAATTTGAGTTAGTTATAGTTAGTATAACTAACTATTGTTATTATACAAATTCTCTCGTTTTCATCTTACCTAGGATTCTCTCGAACTCTCGAAAGAAAAGGAATTTATTATATATAAATTTTATATAAATGAATATATTCTAATTATTATAAATTGAAATCCATTTTGAGTATCTTTATATATTTCTATTCTTGTGTAAGATAATTTATAGAAATTATCTTACATCTCAATTATCTTACATCTCAAGGTTTAGAATAGATCGGTGTTGGTATATTCCTTTTCTTAATTAATAATTAATTAATATCCAGGCTGAGGAGTTTCTATTGATTGAATAGTGAAAGTGAATACAGAAAGAGAATACTACCCCCCTTTTGTGATGTGGTTTGCTAGGTTTCGGGAAGGTATACAAAGACAAAAGCCTAGTTGACGTTTTTGACAATGTTTACAATGAAACTTACCAAATATAGTTGTTTTTAAAACTTTAGCTTGTACACAAAGAAAGCAGGTCATTCCTAGACTAGAGGGAGAGTATCAATAACTTTCTGATTGTGGATAGAAAAGGAGGAAAATTAATATGGAATTCAACTCCGAAGATTCATGAAGCAAATAAGTTTGTTTAGCCACACGATTGGATAAATATCCATTGAGCCCATTAAAATGAATTGAAATGTGTTTTTGCTTTCATTTTTATGTTCGGCTTTAAAAGATACTCGTGACCGGGCTTATAGAAAGAATTTAGGAATACTTTTTTGATGAAAAAACTGGTCGGTTACAAGCAACAAACTAGAATGGGTAAATTAAAATTATACAATTTTTTTTTTATTTTCCTTTTTTAGGGCTCTAGGGCTATACGGACTCGAACCGTAGACTTTCTCGGTAAAACATATCAAACTTTTTATTATAAAAATGATCTGAACTGTTTCAAAGACCCAACATGCAATTTTTTGTGCATTGGGCTCTTTCATTAACTGATATTTCTATCAGTTAGTCCGCCATATTTTTTTTTGATAGAAAAATAGGAGATGGCTCCATGTGCTCTGAGTCATTATTTTAATTCTGATCCAGGAACACTACCAAAGTGTTTCAAAGGGGGTATCTTGACGTAGGTCTGCCTCTGGCCTAGATTAACCTAAGTTAGATGAAGTCTCTATCGCTCTGCTTAAAAATGAAATATGAAACTTCATACACCTTAAAGTTCATAGGGCGAAAAGATCTTTTTTTGAGGTCCTTGTACTCATTATGCCTAGCATTGAATAGACATTTACCTTATCAATATCTCAAATCAACGATGGGGCCTGTTTGGCACCTAAAAGGGACAAGACTGAACCCCTTGTCAGGCTATTGTTCTCTTGTTCCCTCAAAGTTATGGAGTAAGACATCGATTTCTCAATAAGATAAATTCTTTTGATTGCATGATGGACCCCCCTGAAAAACATTGGCGCGCGTGTAAACGAGGTGCTCTACCTAACTGAGCTATAGCCCTTAGTGCTTGTAATACCTATTTTATTATGTAGATAATTTCTTGTCAAGATGAATATTCCACGATCCAAGATCATAGTTCTTTGATCTGTTTGCGCGTTATTGCTTATAAGCAATATTCTATTTATAATCCATCGATGGGATGGGTCCCATTTGGTTTTCTTTGTGATGATAAACGGCCTACTTAACTCAGTGGTTAGAGTATTGCTTTCATACGGCGGGAGTCATTGGTTCAAATCCAATAGTAGGTAGAACTTATTAGATCCCACCGACTCTGGTCTCTAATAAGTTTTTATATCCATCTGCTTTTATTGATATTTATTTTGTATCTTTTCTATTTCTTTTTTTTTGTTGGATCAAAATAGAATTACGCCCGATTTAATTCTGTCGAGTGAATACAATCAAATCAAATAAAAAATAGACCAAACCTCTTTTGATTATTCGGACACACCAACTAGTTCCGAAATCTCATTGATCGTCTCGACTCGTGTCCTAGCTCGTCGGAGAGCTAGATTTGCCTCAATTTTTTGTCTCTTTCCTTCAGCTTTTCTTAAATTAGCTTCTGCTATTTCAAGAGTTTGCCGGGCTTCTTGTGAATCGATGTCACTACCTTTCTCCGCATCATTTACTAAAACAGTGATCTCATTATTACCTATTCTAGCAAAACCTCCCATCAAAGCCATCGTTAACCATTGGCCGTCAAGACGTATTTTCAAAATACCTATATCGACGGCTGTAGCAACAGAGGCGTGATTTGGTAATACGCCAATTTGACCACTATTAGTAGATAAAATGATTTCGTTCACTTTTGAATTCCAAACGGTTCGATTAGGGGTCAGTACACAAAGATTTAAGGTCATTTATTCGAATTGCTCTCCATTTCTAAGTTCATAGCCTTCGCGGTAGCTTCATCGATGTTACCTAC